GTAATTGTGGCTTACTTTTAAAGCGTAGTGTTGAAAACCCTAAGACGAGCCGAATGCTCCAAATACAAAAATTTTGGTCCTGGACTTACTGTTATTTACTCCAAGCCTATACATGCAAGCCTCCGCACTCCAGTGAAACACTCCGGTATCAGGGACTTCCCTAAGACACCAAGCCACGCCACGTCCACACGGAATAGCAGCAGTAACCGACATTGGGCCATAAGCACACGCTTGACCAGACTACGGAAAACTCGGGCCGGCAAATTTATGTGCCAGCCGCCGCGGTTACACTGAAGGCCCAAAATAACATCACCGGCAAAAATGGCTAAAAGTTTCCAACCACTAAGAATGAACCAAAGCTAACACGTGAAACAATACCAAACAGACAACCAAAAATCTTACATTATAGGGCCCTTTGACCCATAAAAGTCAGGACACAAACTAGGATTAGATACCCTACTATGCCTCACTGCAAATCATCCCGCCAAATAAGTACAAGCACAGCTTTAAACTTCAAGGACCTGGCGGTACTCTACATCAGCCTAGAGGGGCCTGTCCCTTAACCGACAACCCGCGAAAGACCCAACCTATTCTAGCCTACCAAGCCTATATACCGCCGTCCCCAGCACATTTTACAAAAAATGCAGCTAAAAAGCCCCACACTAATACGTCAGGTCAAGGTGTAGCACATGAATAGGACAAGATTGGCCACAGTATCACACCACACCCAACCTACAATGAAACATGTAGAAAATAACGGATTTAGTAGTAAGAGAACTAAGAACGCCTCCCTGAAACCGAACCCACCACAGCCCTTGAGTACGCACACACCGCCCGTCATCCCCTCTAACTAATATGGGGGGCAAGTCGTAACATGGTAAGTGCACCAGAAGGTGTACTTAGAAGACAAAAAGTAGCTTAAACCAAAGCATTCGTTTTACACACGAAAAATGTTAAATGTTAACCTTTTTGAGCCACAACAAGCCCAACCACACCACAACAGGCCCCAACAACCAAACCCACCAACCAAAACATTTGCCACGAGGAAGTAGCTGCGACCGAACCCAACCCACGACGCAATAGAGACAGTACTGCGAAGAAAAGGTGAAAGAAGGTTACACCAAAAGCAAAAAAAAGCAGGAATAAGACCCCGTACCTCTTGCATCACCGTTTAGCAAGAACACACAGACAAGGCGCCACCCAAGTCTGACCACCCGAATGCAAGTGAGCTATTTTTTGGTAGTTTAATAGAACTAACCCATTTCTGTTGCAAAAGAACGGGAAAACCTAAAAATAGAGGCAAAAAACCAACCGAACTTGCCGATAGCTGGTTGCCTGATACACGAACCTAAGTTCGACCTTTGGTACCGCAATATAAACATAATGTAACCTCTACCAAAGAATTAGTCAATGAAGGTACAGCTCCATTGACACAGGGTACAACCTTCATCAGAGAGTAAAAACTTCAACAAATAATGTTGGCCTCAAAACAGCCACCAGAAAATATTACGTTACAGTAACCAAAAAAAAATACAACACACCACCACCTCCTGACAGCATACCCAGGCTATTCTACCATCATAGAAGAAACGATGCTAAAACTAGTAATAAGAAACATTCTCCAGACAAAATTTTACACTTATCAGACCTTATACACGGCACATGGAACCCTCTACATAGACCATAAAATAAACTGTAAAACCAACTCAGGGTTGTCTACGGACGACCAACAGCCTAAAAAGGAACTCGGCAAACAACCTCTCCAACTGTTTACCAAAAACATAGCCTTTAGACCACCCAATATTAAAGGTGTCGCCTGCCCAATGAGGGCACTTAGCTCTTAAACGGCCGCGTACATTAACCGTGCAAAGGTAGCAAAATCATTTGTCCCCCAAATAGGGACCAGTATGAACGGCTACATGAGAGAGGACCTGTCTCTTTAGGCCGGCCAATGAACCTGAACAGCCTGTACAAATGCAGGCATAAGAAAACAAGACAAAAAGACCCTGTGAAACTTTAAATGTCCATCAACCTATGATCAAGACATTTTTGGTTGGGGCAACCAAAGAGAAATACAAATCTCATAACCCGTCACACGGCAAACACGCCAAATGACACACACTTAAGACCCAGCATCACTGATCAAAGAACCAAGCTACTCCAGGGATAACAGCGCCACATTCTTAAAGAGTCCGTATCAGCAAGAATACTTACGACCTCGATGTTGGATTAGGGCATCCCAATGGCGCAAAAGCTATTAAGGGTTCGTTTGTTCAACGATTAAAGCCCCACGTGATCTGAGTTCAGACCGGAGCAATCCAGGTCGGTCTATATCTGTTAAACGCTTCATCCAGTACGAAAGGACCGATAAAGCAGGGGCTATTTAATAATACCCCCTAACTGCTAAGAACTGCGAACGAATAAAGTTCATCGCAACTCTTACCCACCTACCTCCCAAGAAAAGGGATGCCCACACGCTCAGCGTGTGGGCTTTTTTTGCCGCTGGTGTGGCAGAGCCAGGAAGATGCAAAAGACTTAAACCCTTTTATCAGACGTTCAACTCGTCTCACCAGTACAATGAACATAGTTCTAATAACAAACCTTTTCACTTTAATCATCTCCACACTAATAGCTGTAGCCTTCCTAACCCTGCTAGAACGAAAAATTATTGGCACAACACAACTACGAAAAGGGCCAAATACAATTGGCCCCGAAGGCCTCCTACAACCCGTAGCTGACGGAATTAAACTATTCATCAAAGAGCCGACGACTCCAACACCATCTTCCCCAATAATATTTATCGCAGCACCAACACTAGCCCTTAGCTTAGCCCTACTAATCTGAACTCCCCTGCCAATACCCAACCCACTAATAAACATAAACCTCGGACTTCTATTCTTAATGGCAATGTCAAGCGCTACCGTTTATACCCTGCTATGATCCGGCTGATCCTCAAATTCAAAATACCCCCTCATAGGCGCCCTCCGAGCCGTCGCACAAACAATTTCATATGAAGTAACCCTAGGCCTCATCTTAATATGCTTGGCCTCACAAACGGGGGGATACACACTACAACTATTCTCAACAACCCAAGAATATGCCTGAATTATAGCCACATCCTGACCAATCATACTAATATGGTACATCTCCACAATTGCAGAAACAAATCGAACTCCGTTTGACATTACAGAAGGGGAATCCGAACTAGTATCCGGGTTCAATGTTGAATACACAGGCGGAATGTTCGCCCTATTTTTCCTGGCAGAATACTCAAACATTCTTATAATAAATACACTATCAGCCATTATATTTCTGAGCCCAAAACCACAAGAAAACACAACCATTTTCACCCTCGACCTAATAACAAAAACAACCCTTCTCACAATAGGATTTGTATGAATCCGAACATCTTACCCCCGGTTCCGATATGACCAACTTATACACCTCCTTTGAAAACAGTTCCTACCTATAACTCTAGCCATATGCCTCCTATTTACCACATTACCACTAGCAACATCCGCCCTCCCACCAAACAACTATACCTAGGAAGAAAGGACTCGAACCTCTATCTAAGAGTCCAAAACTCCTCGTATGCCCAATAATACTACACCCTACAAAGAAGTGTGCCCGAAACATAAGGACTATTTTGATAAAATAGGCACAGAGCCCCCTGATCTCTCACTTCTATCAGGGTCTGCTACAAAAGCAGTTGGGCCCATACCCCAAAAACGGTGATGACACCCCCTGACAATACAAGCCACAGCCATAACCGCCATCTTCATAGGACTAACCATAAGCAGCATTTTTGTTATACTAAGTAACAACTGACTACTAGCCTGACTAAACCTAGAAATAAATACGCTAGCCATCCTACCAGTAATCTCAAAAACGAAACACCCACGAGCAGTCGAAGCATCAACAAAATACTTTCTGACACAGACTATTGCTTCCTGCCTACTATTATTCTCCTGTACCACCAATGCCTGGTACACAGGCACCTGAAGCATCACCCAAATAGATGATACATACACATCTACCATTATACTCCTTGCCCTTACAATAAAAGCAGGCACAGTCCCAACACACTTCTGACTGCCAGAAGTAATACAAGGAAGCACACTAACCACTACCCTCCTAATATCAACCTGACAAAAAATCGCCCCAATAGCCCTAATTTACTCCATCTCAAACCACGCCTCACCAAACATTACACTTACGCTAGGCCTACTATCAACAACCTTCGGCGGGTGGGGCGGAATAAACCAAACACAACTGCGAAAAATAATAGCCTACTCATCAATCACCAACATAGGATGAACAGTAATAGTGTTAACCCTACAACCAAAGGCATCAATAATTAGCATTATTATCTACATCATCACAATTACCCCAACAATCTTCATATTAGAGCTTACTTCAACAAAGACACTACAAAATATGACAACCTCCTGATCAACATCCCCAACCACAACCACCACACTAGCACTTCTACTCCTCTCAACAGCCGGCTTACCACCTCTTACAGGATTTATCCCAAAACTACTAATCCTAAATGAGTTAGTAACACAAAATTTAACACCAACCGCTGTGGCCGCAGCCACAGCCTCACTTCTAAGCTTAATCTTTTATCTACGGATGGCCTACCTAACAGCCCTACTTAACGCTCCTGGCTCTGCCACATCAGCCATCAAATGACGACAAAAAATTGAAACAAAAGCGACAACGCTTACCCCAACAGCCCTAACAGCTATAACAATTCTCCCCGCAATAACCAAATAGGAACTTAGGACTAATCATTAAACCGGAGACCTTCAAAGTCGCAAATAAGAGTCACCACCCTCTTAGTGCCTGTAATAAGGACTGCGAGATCACCCCACATCACCTGAATGCAACTCAGATACTTTACTTAAGCTAAGACCTTACATTTAAAGCTACGGATCAGTGGGCCTCGATCCCACAAAATAACAGTTAACAGCTGACCGCCCAACCCAGAGGGCATTAATCCGACTACTCCCTTTCAAAAAGAGTAGACCCAGGAACGAAAATTCTTCTCCAAATTTGCAATTTGGCAATTGCTGGGCCGAACCGGGGGGCATTAGCCCCATAAAAGGATTTACAATCCGCCGCCTAAATCAGCCACCTGTCCATGTCCTCTTTAACCCGATGACTACTCTCGACGAACCACAAAGATATCGGTACTATGTATTTTTTATTCGGGGCAGCAGCAGGCCTCACTGGGTCTCTAGTTAGCCTCCTTGTCCGAACCCAACTAATACAACCAGGACAAACCATTGGAGGAGACTCCCTATATAACGTATTTATTACATTTCACGCATTAGTTATAATCTTCTTTATGGTTATACCTATTATGATTGGCGGGTTTGGAAACTGGCTAGTCCCGCTTATGCTTGGAGCCCCCGATATAGCATTCCCTCGAATGAACAACATAAGCTTCTGGCTGTTACCACCATCCTTTCTTCTTTTACTTTTCTCTTCGGGGTTCGAAGCCGGAGTAGGCACCGGATGAACTATCTACCCTCCACTATCAAACAACACCGCCCACTCAGGCCCATCTATGGATCTAGCTATCTTTTCCCTACACTTGGCCGGTGCCTCGTCAATCATGGCTGCCATCAACTTTATTACTACTTGTATTAACATGAGCCCGAACCTCACCTCTCCATATAATTGACCCTTATTTGTTTGATCTGTGTTTTTTACTGCCATCCTTCTATTATTATCACTTCCTGTGTTAGCCGCAGCAATTACAATACTTCTCACAGACCGAAACCTTAATACATCATTCTTTGAACCCTCCGGGGGAGGGGATCCAATCTTATTCCAACATCTATTCTGATTCTTTGGCCACCCAGAAGTCTATATCTTGATCCTGCCTGGGTTCGGAATTATCTCACACATCGTAACACACCATTCAAACAAAAAAGAACCATTTGGATACCACAGCATGGTGTGAGCCATGATGGCAATCACAGTACTCGGGTTTGTTGTATGAGCCCACCACATGTTTACAGTCGGCCTAGACATTGACACACGAGCTTATTTCTCTGCAGCCACAATAACTATTGCCGTACCTACTGGAATCAAGGTGTTCAGCTGAGCCGCTACAATCCTAGGGGGGAAAATACACTGGTCTGCATCAATAATATGAGCCGTCGGCTTCATCTACCTGTTCACAATCGGAGGTCTAACAGGAATCATGCTATCAAACTCATCACTGGATATCTTACTACACGACACCTACTACGTAGTAGCCCACTTCCACTACGTACTGTCAATGGGAGCCGTATTTGCAATTATAGCCGGACTTGTCTACTGATTTCCGATACTCACCGGCTTTACCCTAAACCGGACTATAACAAAAATGCAATTCTGAACAATGTTCTTAGGGGTGAATATCACCTTTTTCCCACAACACATACTAGGCCTAGCAGGCATGCCCCGACGATACTCTGATTTTCCAGAAGCCTACACCATGTGAAACTCAGTTGCATCCATTGGCTCAATAATCTCTATGCTAGGCGCACTAATGTTCATGGCCATCATCTGAGAGGCCTTTACTACTAAACGAATACTCCCACTGACCCAGTCAAATATAAAAATGCAAGAATGACTCCTGGGTTACCCCCCAAAACATCACACATTCAACCCAACCTCATCAATTCACCAAAAACCAAACACCCAACTATTTCCAACCTAAAAGCTTAATACACACCCACTAGACCACAACAAGAGAGGAGGGAATCGAACCCCCCACCTTTGACTTCAAACCAACCGCAATTCCACCTTGCAACTCTCTTCAACTAGGCCCTAGTATAAACACTACGTGACCCTGTCAGCATCAAAATATAGGATTCAAGCCTATGAGCCTAAGAAATGGCTGAACCGTCCCAACTCGCACTAAACAACGCTATATCACCAACAATAGAAGAACTTCAATACTTCCATGATTATGCCATAATGACATCCCTAATTATTGGACTAGCAGTCTCCATCACCCTAATTACTATTACAACCACAAAACTATTTAATACAGAACTATCAGATGCCAATCTATTAGAGTTCATGTGAACTCTATTACCAGTCCTTGTACTAGTATTCATTGCTACCCCATCAATGCGAACCTTATACCTGCTCGAAGAACAAGAAGCACCACACCTAACTATTAAGACATTAGGACACCAGTGATACTGAAGCTACGAATATTCGGACCTTGCAAATAAAACCTTCGACTCATACATAACACAAGAGTCACAACTGACAAACGGGTCCCCCCGACTATTAGAAGTAGACCATCGAATGGTCACCCCAGCTAACTCACTAATTCGACTACTGGTGTCAGCAGAAGACGTCCTACACTCCTGAACACTTCCCTCCATTGGAATTAAAACAGACGCCATTCCAGGGCGACTGAATCAACTCACATTCATCACACAATACTTCGGCACATTTTACGGCCAATGCTCCGAAATTTGTGGGGTTAACCATAGCTTTATGCCAATCGCAATAGAATCAACTACAATAGAATACTTCGAAAACTGAGCCCGTACACCATACATTAGGAAGCTTGTAAGTAGCACTAGCCTTTTAAGCTAGAAAAGGGATCTCCACTTTCCCCCAAATGACCATGCCCCAACTCAATCCAGCCCCCTGATTAACTGTAATATTAATTACATGACTAACCTTGCTAATCGTAATAACAAAAGTTCTTAACTCAAGCCCTGTCCCACACCCAAGCACCCAGAACCTCAAAATTACAAAACCGCCACTAACCTGACCATGACACTAAACCTATTTGACCAGTTCAACATCCCACAGCTGTTTAACATCACCCTACTTCCAGCGATCATACTACTGCCAACAGCAGCCCTACAAATCAAAACCAACCGACTGAAGGCCAATCGGCTAACAACCATCTACAACTGACTTATTAAAAAAATAATAAAAACAACTATGTCCAAGATATCCTTACTTGGCCAAAAATGAGCCCCAATCATAACAGCTACTCTACTCCTTCTCATTATCATAAATACAGTAGGCCTCTTACCCTACACATACACCCCTACCACCCAACTATCAACTACCCTAGCACTAGCAATCCCACTATGAACCGCAACCGTCCTAACAGGAATGCGCAACCACCCAACCCGCTCAATCGCCCACCTTCTACCAGAGGGCACACCAACCCCATTAGTGCCAATCTTAATTTTAATCGAGACAGCTAGCCTGCTTATTCGGCCTGTTGCCCTGGGAGTACGACTAATGGCCAACCTTACTGCAGGCCACCTCCTACTACAACTAATCTCGCTAGCAACAATCACCACAATGGCCACGACCACAACAGCATCTATCTTTTTAGCCACACTTTTAGTGCTATTAACAACGCTTGAGATAGCTGTTGCCTTAATCCAAGCCTACGTATTTACACTTCTAATTACACTGTACCTACAAGAAAACTCTTATGACCCACCAAATACACCCATTCCACATAGTAACACCAAGCCCATGGCCGATCCTTGCTGCCGTATCAACACTTATTCTGACCTCGGGGCTAGTACTGTGAATACACTCAAAGACAACAGCCCTACTAACCCTCGGCCTATCTACACTACTTCTGACAGCTTTCCAATGATGACGAGATATTACCCGAGAGGGCACACTACAAGGACATCACACCAAAAAAGTACAAAAAGGCCTTCGATATGGAATAATTCTATTTATCACATCTGAAGTGCTTTTCTTCTTTGGTTTTTTCTGAACCTTTTTCTTCCTAAGCTTCAGCCCCTCACACCACCTAGGACTTCAATGACCACCAAAGGGAATCTCAACAATGGACCCATTTGAAATCCCCATATTGAACACAATGGTCCTACTTGCCTCAGGACTAACAGTGACATGAGCCCATCACTCAATTATAGAAGGAAACCAAAAAAACTCAATCAACGCCCTTATTATAACAATCATACTAGGACTGTATTTTACCGCCCTTCAGGCAATAGAATACCACGAAGCCAAGTTTTCCATCTCAGACGGGGTCTACGGCTCCACTTTCTTCGTCACCACAGGATTCCACGGCCTCCACGTAATAATTGGAACCACATTTCTAGCAACTTGTCTTATGCGACAAAAACTACACCACTTCACAACATCCCACCACTTTGGGTTCGAAGCGGCAGCCTGATATTGACACTTCGTAGACCTAGTTTGAATCTTCCTCTTCATCTCAATCTATTGATGAGGCTCATACAACCCTAGTACAACAAGTACAGGTAACTTCCAATTATCAAATCTTAGTAATTCTAAGGGGTAGTACATGACCATAACCTCTGTTTTAGCTACAATAACTACAATCCCACTAATCTTATTAGCGGTAAGCCACTGAATCCCACAAACCACCTCAGACCAGGAAAAACTATCACCATACGAATGCGGGTTCTCCCCCCTAGAAAACGCCCGACTGCCCTTTTCATTGCAATTCTTCCTTGTCGCAATTTTCTTCCTCCTGTTTGACCTAGAAATCGCACTACTCCTCCCACTCCCATGAGCACTAAACACCACGCCAACAACAACAGTACTATGAACATTTATCATCCTTAGCCTTCTCACCATCGGACTAGCTCATGAATGAAATCAGGGGGCCCTAGACTGATCAAAATTAGAGACTAGTTTAACCAAAACAGCTACCTTCGAACTAGCAACTTCAGCACACCCTGAGTCACTAAATGATAAAAACACACCTAATTCTACTTACCTCATTCTTAGCCGGGCTAGCCGGAACATCAATCAATCAAACCCACCTCATACTAGTTCTGCTATGCATCGAAAGCATAATCCTCACCCTATTCCTCTGCATCTCAGCACTAACACTAAACGACCCACACATTACAACAACACCAATTATTGTCCTCACAATCGGAGCTTGCGGAGCCAGCGCCGGCTTAACTATTCTAACAATCTCCTCCAACAAAAACACAAACGACCTAACAAAGAACCTAACCCTGTTACAATGCTAAAAATACTAGTCCCAACAGTCATATTAATCCCATCCTCTCTGCTAATCAAAAAAAACCTTCTCCTCACCTCACTCACTGCATATTCAATAATATTAGCCCTCATCAGCCTACAACTGTTCCACAACCCAATACTACTAACCAGCACCCTCTCCAACAACTATTTTACTGTAGATCCAGTATCAGCCCCCCTACTAATTCTATCCTTCTGGCTCCTCCCAATAATAATCCTAGCAAGCCAAAACCATTTAAAATTAGAACCCACACCCCGAAAGCGACTCTTCCTAACAAACATAACTACGATACAACTCCTACTCACAATAACCCTCTCCACCAATAACCTGCTTGCATTCTTCATTTTATTTGAATCTACCCTAATCCCAACCCTAGTTCTAATCACACGATGGGGCGCCCAACCAAAACGCCTAGAGGCCGGAGGCTACTTCATGTTCTACACCCTTTTAGGGTCCTTGCCATTACTAAACACAATCCTATTCATTACCAACCAAAATAGCCACTCAAACATCCTAATAACAACAATACTAAACCCAGAGCCCTCAAACTTTTACACCCACAACACCATCTGGGCAGCATGCATTCTAGCATTTCTAGTAAAACTACCCCTTTACGGCCTCCACCTGTGACTCCCAAAAGCCCACGTCGAAGCCCCCATCGCCGGCTCCATAGTCTTAGCAGCAGTACTATTAAAGCTAGGCGGATACGGCATTATTCGAATTTCAACCATTTTAACCCCGACATCAGACACTCTAATTTACCCACCAATCATTCTCGCCATGTGGGGGCTAATCATAACGGGACTAACCTGCATCCGACAAACAGACCTAAAATCAATAATCGCATACTCATCCGTCGGCCACATAGGATTAGTAATCTCCGCAACATTAATCCAATCCCCATGAAGCATCATAGGAACAATAATCCTGATAATCGCCCACGGCCTCACTTCTTCAATAATATTCTGCCTAGCCAACATAATCTACGAACGAACCAACACACGAACAATTATTGCCATGCGGGGATTACAAAAATCAATACCACTTATGACCTCACTATGACTAGTTGCCAACCTCACGAACCTAGCCCTCCCACCAACAATTAACCTAATGGGAGAAATCACAATCCTATCAGCCCTTTACAGCTGAGCTCAACCAACAATTATTATCTTGGCCTCCGGAGCTATAATCACAGCAACCTACTCACTATACATGTTATCATCCACCCAACAAGGAAAACTGCCAAAAGACATATCGTTATACCCCCCACACACACGAGAATACCTGCTACTAATCATACACCTTATCCCAATCGCACTGCTCACGCTAAACCCACAACTCATTGCAAGGCTCACGCCAGGATAGTTTAATCAAACATTAGGCCGTGACCCTAAAAATAGAGCCCGCTCTTCCTAGCCGGTGCGATAATATTAAACCTGCTAAATTTAACTTCTGATATTAACCCATCAGCCGCATCAACCTCTTTTAAAGGATAAACAGCAGTCCAACGGCCTTAGAAGCCGCTACTCTTGGTGCAACTCCAAGTAAAAGTAATAATTTACACAACCACTACCACACTGTTTATCGTTCCAATCATCATTTTAACTGCCCCGCTCATCTCAAAAACCATTAACAAAACCCTGACCCCCAAGCGCGCCGTAAAAGTGGCATTCCTCATATCAACAATTCCAGCAATACTGATAATTAAATGCTCAATCAAATCAATATCCACTCACACATGCCTACTAAATACCAACCCGATAATAATCACCACCACAATAACAATCAATAAATACTCAACACTTTTCATACCAGCCGCCCTTATAGTAACCTGGTCAATTATAGAATTTTCAAGCTGATACATACAAAAAACCAAACTAACAAAGAACTTCACAAAACTCCTATTAACCTTTCTAGTAGCAATAATAATCTTAGCAACAGCAGGAAGCTTCATACAACTCTTAATTGGCTGAGAGGGGGTGGGGATTATATCCTTTTTACTAATCAACTGATGATTTTCACGATCAAACGCTAACTCATCAGCCCTTCAAGCAATCATCTACAACCGCATCGGCGACATTGGGTTAATTTTTGTTATAACAATACTCGCCATCAATCAAACCTCATGAACCACAGAACAAGTTATAGCCACAAACACTAAAACCACACTATTCTCTATGGGACTGATTATAGCAGCGGCAGGGAAATCAGCCCAATTCTTCATGCACTTATGACTCCCAGCAGCCATAGAAGGACCAACCCCAGTATCCGCCCTTCTTCACTCAAGCACCATAGTAGTAGCAGGAGTCTACCTACTAGCACAGCTACATCCAATACTAAAACCCACACTTCCACTATCAGCATGCTTATACCTCGGGGTAACAACGTCAATTTATTCTGCCACATCAGCACTTACTCAAAACGACATTAAAAAAGTAATTGCCCTCTCAACCTCAAGTCAACTAGGCCTTATAATAACAGCAATCGGACTAGGCTGCCCAAACCTAGCCATCCTACACATAATTTCACACGCCACATTCAAAGCCACCATATTTCTAGCAGCCGGCTCAGTAATCCACAACATTCAAAATGACCAGGACATCCGAAAAATTGGATCCTCCAAAACCACACTACCTATCACATCAATAGCACTTACAACCAACGGACTAACCCTGTCAGGACTGCCATTCCTATCTGGCTTCTACTCAAAAGATGCAATTCTTGAGGCCCTCTTCTCCTCACACCTGAACGCTTGAGCCCTCTTGGCCACACTTATCTCAACCACAATAACTGCCACCTACACCCTACGAATAGTTGTTCTTACAACTACCAAATCACCAAACCACAAGCCAATAATATTATTCTCAGAGTCCAGTAAATCCCAGACAAAACCTCTAATCCGCCTGACCCTAACAACAATCATCCTAGGCCCAGCACTAATCACAATTATACCAAACACCACAACAACCCTAGCAACACTTACAAAACTAACTCCAACAATAGCAATGACCACAGGAGCCTACCTGGCCCTAGAGTCCTTCAACACCCACACAAACTTTAACCAAAAACACTACACCACAAAACTACTAAATAACCTAGGATTCTTCAGTATGCTTCACCGCAATCTTCCAAACATCTCACTAAACTCTAGCTATTTATTATCCCACCAACTCACAGACCTCCTGTGACTAGAAAAATCAGGACCTACCACCGCCAACACAATCAACCTCGCCCAATCAAAGGTTACAACAGCCCAAAAAGGACTAATAAAAAACTACCTACTATCACTATTAATCACAACAATAGTCGCCACAACAATTATTGTACACTAACTTTTTAATGCCCCAAAAGAGACACCACGAACCAACTCTAAAACAACAAACAACGTCAATAACAGACCCGCCCCAACAACTGCTAAACCCCACCCACCAACGCTATACAATAAACAAATCCCACCATACCCCGAGTCAAACCAAACATCCCCAACCAACTTATAAGACCCTCCAGCATACAAAACAAAACCACAACAGACACAATAAACACCTACCACTGCTATATAAAACAACACATAACAACCTACCGCCCAACTACCTCAGGCCTCTGGAAACAAGTCAGAAGACAATGCCACCGAGTACACGAAAACCACAAGCATCCCACCTAAATAAACAAGAAACAACACTAAAGCTAAAAAAGAGCTGCCCAACCCAGCCAAAATACTACAACCAAAGCCAGCAGCCACTATCAACGCACCAGCCGCAAAACAAGAAGACGGATTAGACACCACTCCAACCACGCCTAAGAAAAAACTAACACTCAATAAAAAGACTAAGTACATAGTTCCAACTAAAACTTTTTAGACCTCTGATTCGAAAAACCAGCGTTGTTATTCAACTATAAAAACATATGTACACCACCAAACCAACCCTAAAACCCCACACCAACCACTCAACAACCAACCTGCCATCACCGTCAAACATCTCAGCCATATGAAACTTTGGCTCCCTAATGGGAATAACCCTAGCTATTCAAATCACAACAGGCATTATACTTGCCATACACTACACAACCGGGACATCCTACGCCTTCTACTCAATCGCACATATTTCACGAGACGTTAACCTTGGATGACTAATACAGAACATCCACGCAAATGGAGCTTCCATATTCTTTATTCTCATGTATTTACACATCGCCCGAGGTATGTACTACGGCTCACACCTTTACAAAAAAACCTGACTCATCGGAGTTACCCTATTTCTTCTTACTATACTAACAGCATTCATAGGCTACATCCTGCCATGAGGACAAATATCCTTTTGAGCCGCCACAGTCATTACAAATCTTGTCTCAACCATTCCATATATTGGCGTTACACTGGTAGAGTGGGTCTGGGGAGGATATTCAGTCGGGAACCCCACTCTAACTCGAGTCTTCGCCCTTCACTTCACTTTACCATTTGTAATTGCGGCCACAACAATCATTCATATAATATTCCTTCACGAAACCGGCTCCAACAATCCAACTGGCCTCAACTCAAACACAGATAAAATCACATTCCACCCATACTTCACGTACAAAGACCTCCTAGGAGCACTTTGACTGACCCTTCTTCTCTTCACAACAATTCTTATCATACCCAACATATTTTCAGAACCAGAAAACTATTCTATTGCTGATCCACTAACAACCCCCAAACACATCAAACCAGAATGATACTTTCTATTCGCCTATGCTATTCTACGCTCAATTCCAAACAAACTTGGTGGAGTACTAGCACTATCCGCCTCAATCCTAATTCTAACAATAATCCCCGCCCTCCACCTATCAAACCAACGGTCTATGGCCTTTCGCCCCCCATCACAAATCATTTTCTGAACATTTGTCTCAACAATAATCATCCTTACATGAGTCGGAAGTCACCCAGGAGGATACCCAGTCACAACAATCGGACAAATCGC